AAGTTGTCGGAATTATTCGTAATAAGATATTGGCTACAATTGAAGAAGTCTTATCAATAAAATTTCCATTTATCCGGGATCTAGGCATAATTAGCAATCCATTCTATAATTCTTCCCATTTTCACAAAAGAAAATGATTCCACAAAATTGTACAGTAGTACGAAATATCATAAAAATAGACTAATTCTAAAAAAGATGTGGATCTTCCTGTGCCCTTTTGGATAGGGGGGATGAGATATGAAATATTTGAATCAGATTGGATTTCCTACAAATTTAGTAGTATACTGAGAAATTTGTAGGAACTATGTACAATTTTATCTAAGTTGACTAACCAAGGACTTTATTTTACTATAGATTCTGGTAACTCGAAAAGTTTTGATTTGGTTATAATCAAAAGAAAAAAAGAAAAGAGGAAAAATAAAGAAAGGAATAATGATTCCATGAAAAAATCGAGGAGAGTAACCATCTCTTTGATTTGCATAAAGCGTATGTATCATACAGTTGAAATAGAAAAATCCATTAAGGAAATTGCTGTGGAGAAATTATGAAAGTTGAAAGGAATCTTTTATTCCTATGGAACCATTGATTGGTCGTACCCGTAGTGTACTAATATGAATGACTCGCTATTCACTTCACTCAGTTTCTGACCAATAATAAGATTATGAAGGAGAGATGGCCGAGTGGTTCAAGGCGTAGCATTGGAACTGCTATGTAGGCTTTTGTTTACCGAGGGTTCGAATCCCTCTCTTTCCGTTTCTATCGAGTCACCAACGTTACCGACCACAATGTATCAAATAAAATAACAATGGATAGCATTATTCCAACAGTAAGTAAGAACTTTATTTGAAGAGATTCTCTATTCCTAATTACATTACTGTGGTACGTAAAATACAAATATGAGAAAACTAAAAAAGAAAAAAATATTACTGCGGATCTATTTGTGATACGTGAATAAGAAAAATGTGGATCACGGCTCTTAATTCGACAAAAAGGGTATGGTATAAAGTCAAATTGTCTGAACCTTTCTTTGTTATTTTTATTAGGTTCAAGTCTGACGGGAATAATATTCTACGACTAACAACTCATTTATTTTCAAACCAATCCACTTACTATCTATTATTTGATTTACTAATCCTTTATATTGGAATGAGTCAATAGTCAAATGTTTTGGCAATTCCTCGCGGAGCGATGAAGCAATATAATTTTGAATCAGAGCTTTTGATTTTTGTTTATCCTTCGTAGTAATAATATCTCGGGGTTTGCAACGATAACTTGGTATATCTACTACACGACCATTAACTAAAATATGTCTATGGTTAACTAATTGTCTGGCTCCAGGAATGGTTGAAGCCATACCCAATCGAAAAAGTATGTTATCCAAACGCATTTCAAGTAGCTGTAGTAAAACCTGACCCGTTGACCCTTTGGCTTTTCCAGCGATATGTACATATCTAAGTAATTGTCGTTCTGTCAGACCATAATGAAAACGCAATTTCTGTTTTTCTTCTAGACGAATACGATATTGCGATCTTTTCCCAGAACGCAATTGGTTTTTAAGATCATTTCCAGATCTAGGCCTTTTACTAGTTAATCCAGGTAAAGCCCCCAGACGGCGTATTTTTTTGAAACGAGGCCCTCGGTAACGAGACATAAAACTCCTTTTTTATTTTATTGAAATTTTTAAATAAAAATATAAATTAAGACTGAACTAAAGGATAAACAATTCAAGGCTAAATCTACTGAAGTATACAATACTTCAGTAGAATGAAAATAGAATGGAATGCATTGTATCAATATCTAGATTTTTTGTATATGATAGTAAGGAAGTTAAGTCTCTGTTTTATTATTTATTTTGTGAGAGATCTAATTGTTCCACTCCAATCCATTTTTTATTCATATTAATACGATATAATAGATCCGCGACCTATATTTGAAGAAAGGGGGGAGAAGAGATTATCAATCATGGAAAAATCGATAGATAAAAGCCGGCTATCGGAATCGAACCGATGACCATCGCATTACAAATGCGATGCTCTAACCTCTGAGCTAAGCGGGCTCACGCTCACATAGCAGAAATAGAAATAGTGAATAGGGATTCCGGAAACTACTTGATATATCAGCTATTAATTAAACTAAATTAATTAATATTTATTATTTTGAAAATAATATTTAAATTATAATTAAGTATCTATTTATAGTATAAATAGATACTTAATTATAATACTATAAAATAGATAATATTTCCATATTATTACTTAATAATAATATAATATTAATTTGATATTATTATTTTAGTTTTAGAAAAGTCTAATTCTTTCTTAGAGCAGTTATACCAAATTATGCTAATTAATTATATTGTATATTCTATAAATTATTATATAATGATAGTGAATCCAGCCTAAGAAAAGATAAAAGATACAATTCAAGTTATAATCAAGTTATAATTAGAATAAGACATTCCTTTGTTTTCATTCATAAAGGAGAAGATAGGGCGAAAAAAAGTAATGGGTATCGATCCTTCCAGTATTACGAATCGCGCTTTTAAACTCAAAAAGAAGAGAGGAGACATATATATGTAGGATATATCTATTCATATTGAATTGGGGACACATCTAATGATAGAATCATGTCTGATTAGAACTAAATATGGTTCATTCAATACGATGAAAAACAATGAAAATGAAATGATAGAGGATGGCGAAAAAAGTGGCATAACATTTTTTAGATATAAGAATCATTAGATAATGAATTCAACGCAACGATTACAAGATAAATAAATAAAAGAGTTGAATAGAATTACAACTAGATCCTGTCGCAAAAGGGGATATGGCGAAATCGGTAGACGCTACGGACTTGATTAAATTGAGCCTTGGTATGGAAACCTGCTAAGTGATAACTTCCAAATTCAGAGAAACCCCGGAATTAAAAATGGGCAATCCTGAGCCAAATCTTTTTTTTTTTTCAAAAAAAAGGATAGGTGCAGAGACTCAATGGAAGCTGTTCTAACAAATGGAGTTGATTACGTTACATGCGCTAGTAGCCGGAATCCTTCTATCAAAATTATTGAAAAGATACCCGCCCTATATATGTAGATATACATACTCACATAGTAAACGATTGATTAATCGCAGCCCAAATCCATTATATATGAAAAATTTAAGAATCATTGTGAATCTATTCCATTCGATATTCCAATCGAAGTTGGAGGAAGAATCGAATATTAAATGATCAAATTATTCATTCCAAAGTCTGATAGATCTTTTGAAAAACCGATTATTCGAACGAGAATAAAGAGAGAGTCCCATTCTACGTGTCAATACCGACAACAATGAAATTTATAGTAAAAGGAAAATCCGTCGACTTTAAAAGTCGTGAGGGTTCAAGTCCCTCTATCCCCAATAAAAGCCTATTTTTATTACTAACTTAACTATACTTCTTAACTACTTTTTATCTTATCTTTTTTTTTTTTTATCTAATAAATTCAGGGGCTGGGTAAGATTTTTTAATACTTTCTTACTTTTTTAGTCCCTTTAATTGATATAGATAAAGTGCTCTACTAGGATAATGCGGGGGAAAAGGTCGGGATAGCTCAGTTGGTAGAGCAGAGGACTGAAAATCCTCGTGTCACCAGTTCAAATCTGGTTCCTGACACGTAAATAATGGATCAAATAATGATTAATACAAATTAATCGAGACTAATCGAGATATATATTCATTATCATTAATAGCCTCTAGCATTAGAATTTAATTATATAATTTAATTATATATATGTATACCTAAATTATATTCATCTAGGTATATAAGATATATGGTATAGTGTATGGATATATCTCCATTTTTGAGATGGGGTAAAATATATGTCTGGTAAAGAACAAAATGGGATTATGCTCTCTTTTTTTTGACCGTTATCTAAAATTAAAAAGTTAAAGGGTTGGTTAAAAAACTTAAAAGTCTAAAGGAGTTGAAAGATAGAAATAAACAGAATGTATTTCAAACACAGTACAGATAAAATCTGATCCTTTTGTATTTCTTAATTTTGTTTTTATATTTATTTTATTTTTTCATTCCTACTTATACTTTACTTAATTATATATTATATTTTACTTCCTGAGATCCCTCTAAGTAATATTAATATGCGCGGTACAAAGTTCATGGTACATGGTATAGAACTCTTTTGATTCATCCTATTCTATTGTTTTTTTTTTGCTCATACGAAATGCATACAAATTGGGGAATTGAAGCCCCTTTTTAGCTTTTAGCCCGTCTAGAATACGAATTAGAGTCCATTTACTCTGTTTCATCTGAAACAGGACGTCAAAATATTCCTTGACTTGAATAAATTCTGAAGTAGTGTCATTGTTATATAAGTTAACATTAGTTTCTTGTCATTCAATGAGCATCTTGTATTTCATAGAAATTTGGAGTAATATAGTCCTTACGTAGGGGCCAGCCTATCCAACTTTCAGGCATCAAAATACGTTTAAGGCGTGGATGATTATTATAAAAGATTCCCAACATATCATACGATTCCCGTTCTTGAAAATCCGCACTTCTCCAAACCCAGAAAACAGATGGTATTCTAGGATTATTCCTTGGGACAAAGACTTTTATGCATACCTCTTCAGGTTTATCTATACCATACTGTATTCTCGTAAGATGATACACACTAGCTAAAAATCCACCCGGTGCTACATCATAAGCGCACTGGGAGCGTAAATAATTATAACCATATACATATGAAATGACAGCAATGGAGTCCCAATCCTCAGTTTTTATTTGTAAAGTCTCTATTCCTTGGTAATCAAAGCCCAAAGATCTATGAACTAGCTCATGCTTGACTAGCCAATCAGATAAATTACCCTGCATCTTCTTGATCTCTCCCACATTTGTACTTTTATAATTTATATGAGTATTTCACATTTACAATAGAATTTGAAAAGATTAACCCACTGTTTTCTGTTTATTATTCTGCACAAAAGAACCCGGCTTGATTCACTAA